TACAATCAAGATAGCATCAGAATCGTGAAAATGATAGCGTTGACACTTTGTCTCATTCGAAGGGAAGGTGGGGCCGAAAAAAATGGGCAAAGAGCGGAAAGCTTATTTAAATAAAATAACAAAAATAATCAGAAAAAAATAATCATAATTCAAGTAAAAAATTAGACTTTTCGTTTGTTGAAAGTAATTACTGACAATACCAATACCGAATCGAAGGAATTCTTGAAGTTGAACTATAAAAATGATGAATTCCGCATTTCCTTTTTCGTTTTCAACTTCCCCCCTCAGCTGCCGTATTTTATGAATTTGAATTTGGGTCAATTGGATTTCAAATGTTGAAATAAAATTCAGTTTGTTTCTTGAAGAAGTAAACGAGTTATATTATAAATATGCGCGTTTCGTTTTTGATATTGTTTAATATATGTATGTGTTCTTCTTTTCCAGATCTTAATACTTAATAAGAAATAAGAATGTGAAAAATATTCTTAAAATATTGTATATATCCATATTTTATATCTATAATATTTTATATCTATAATAGTATGTTCTATACTATTACTAATATTAGTTATAGTATTAATAATACCAAGATAAGAAATGATACTTCTATCATAGGAATGGGGATGTTAATTGTCCTTGTTGTTGCTTCAATAAAAAGTATTTTTGATATCAAATCAAAAATGATTAAACCGTTTCGTTTGATTTATAAAATGATTCATCAGAACAAAAGAAGTACTGGCCCGGCCAGTACTTAACCTGGCCGGGGGAATGAACCTTTCTTACAAAATCAAAGAAGTAAGGTATTTTTTCTATATCTATTCTAGTGGAGATAAGATATTGGAGATAAGATATCCGTTTCGAATCATTATCTAAATTGAATTACTGATCAAATATCACATCAAGATTTCCCAATTTTGAATTGGGAGAGATGGCTGAGTGGACTAAAGCGGCAGATTGCTAATCTGTTGTACGAGTTTTTCGTACCGAGGGTTCGAATCCCTCTCTCTCCGCTCCTTCTAATCATTTCAGACTTTCGAATTTGAAAAAATGGAGATCCCTTTTTTCTTTTTTCATTATAAGTACATTTATCCTAAGTACATAAGTAAATATGTATTCCATACATAAAAAAAGTAAAGAAAAATTCAAAATCTTTTTTTTATTCCTCACGTCCGGGATTACGGCCGGGATCATTAGATAAGAATCCGAAGATGAAGAGAGAAACAAAAAATATCACTACTGTGTAAACGAAGAGTTTGAGAGTAAGCATTACACAATCTCCAAGATTATTTTTTTGGAAAAAGGAAATAGATTGCCTATTTTTTCTCACATAGATTGTTTTTGTTTTGACATAACACCTCAAAAATGATTTCTTAAATCTTAAAAAAAAAAGTAATTTTCAAAAACTTTTTTGTAATAAGAAAGATTCCGCTTCCTTCATTACCTATTTTTTTTTTCATATACATTATTAGGTATTGTGGGGTCCTTAGAAAGTCCTTGTTTACTGGAAGGTCAGAACGAGGAAATAAGTTGATTCAAATTTCTCACCGCAGTTATTCAATACAATATTAAGTTATTCAATATACAAGAATTTCGATTTTGGAATCGAGGGTTCATAATATAAGGCTTATCTGATCTTATCAATTTTTAGAATTTTTTTTTTCGGATAAATTATGAAGAGTATAAAAGATTTTATCGAAAACTTACAGCAGCTTGCCAAACAAAGGCTAAGAGAAAAAATAGTAGAGGTATGATAGGCATAACATCTACGATTGGGTTGAAAAAGGCATAAGCCTCCGGTAATTTGGCGAAGAAAAAACTACTCGAATAAAGGGTAGAATTAAGACAGGTACAGATTAAACTAAATATATTAAGCATAACAAACATTTTATTCTTGTAGATTAGAAAATTGGATTTAGGTTGAGTTCTTTTTATGAGGGAGAAATGAAAAGGCGGGTCAAAAAATCTTTCTTTTTCTTCGAACTCTCCCAAATCCAAAATCTTTCCTTTCATTCTCAAATGAGAATACAAGGAATTATAGTTTCATACAATATCTTAATTAAATTTTATGCAATGATCAATAATTTTTTTTATTCCCTATTTACATGTGTTGAATCCTAGCAACAATGTATTTTATATGTATTTAGGGTGGAATTGACGAATGATCAATACGAATATTAGTCTTTATTAGTATCGAATATAAATCTAAATGGGGCGTGGCCAAGTGGTAAGGCAGCGGGTTTTGGTCCCGTCACTCGGAGGTTCGAATCCTTCCGTCCCAGATCTTATCTTGAAAGATTCTTCTCTTTAACAAACAACTTTCTGTTTAATTTTGGATACAATATTATCCACTCCTTTCTTTGTTATAAATTATAGGAAAAATTCGAAGAATTCTCATTTTTTTTTTTTTCGTTTGGCTTCTCACAAACGTAATGGAGTGTACGGGTATACAGGTAGAAGTAAAGATATTTCTTTAAATTCTTAATTCAAAATCTGAGAAATA